CAACCCCCTTTTCTTTTTGCCTTTGACAAATAGGAAGTTTTGGATCCAATTTGGAGATTCAAAATATTACCATATATAACACAAAATTTCTCCCCCGATTCCTTCTAGTCGAGCCTCTCGGTCTGTCATTATACCTCGCGAAGTAGAAAGAATCACAACTCCCATCCCACCTAAAATTCTAGGAATTCGTTCATACTTAGAATAGATTCGTAGACCAGGTCGACTGATCCGTTTTAAATTGAAATTCCTTCTATAAGGTCTTTTCCTATTCCTTCTATGTCGCAGGGTTAAAACCAAAAACTTTTTGTTGTTTTCTCGATGCTTTCTCACGTTTTCAATAAAACCTTCTCGTAAGAGTATTCTTACAATATTTTCAGTAATATGAGTGGCTGCTATTCGAACCACTCTTTTTCGATCCATATCCGCATTTCGTATAGAAGTGATTATCTCAGCAATAGTGTCCCTACTCATGATGAACTATAATTATTGAGGAAAATTTTTTGAAACTATCAACGTGTTTTTTTACTTATTTTTCTTTGAATTCTATTATTCAATATTAAAGAAAGGTATATGCGTGAGACACATTCGCCTCCATTTTGAATCTATTTCTTTCAAATACTCCACAAGAAACATTCATTTTATAATACTTCGGGAGCTAATGAAATTATTTTAGTAAATTTGAATTGTCTCAACTCCCCGGGGATTGCACCAAAAATTCTCGTTCCTTTTGGATTTCCTTCTTTATCAATAACAACTGCAGCATTGTCATCATATCGTATTATCATCCCATTGTCGCGTTTGAGTTCTTTCCGGGTACGCACAATTACAGCTCGGACTACTTCGGATCTTTTTAGAGGCATATTAGGTACTGCTTTTTTGATAACAGCAACAATAATGTCACCAATATGAGCATATCGAGGATTGCTAGCTCCTATGATTCGAATACACATTAATTCTCGAGCTCCGCTGTTATCTGCTACATTTAAATAGGTCTGAGGTTGAATCATATCAATTTTTTGCTCTGTTCTTTACAATGCAAAGGGCGAAGAAAAAAAGAAATATTTTTTGTCCACAAAAAGAAACCCGCGTTTTTGTTTCATTCCTAAGATTTCTTTCGGTTAGTTTCTTCTATCTCTATCTCCGAAATAATGAATTTAGTTTGTATAGGCATTTTGGATGCTGCTATTGAAATAGCCCTTCTTGCAATCTTTTTTGTTACTCCACCCATTTCATAAAGTATTCGACCGGGTTTCACAACAGCTGCCCAATATTCAACGGATCCTTTTCCCGAACCCATACGTGTTTGGGGGGGTCGTGCAGTAATTGGTTTATCTGGAAATATGCGTACCCATATTTTTCCCCCACGACGTGCATTTCGTGTCATTGCTCGTCGACCCGCTTCTATTTGTCTCGATGTGATCCAAGCAGGTTCAAGGGCTTGAAGAGCATATTTACCGAAACAAATACGATTACCTCGACAAGATTTTCCCTTCAGCCTTCCTCTATGTTGTTTACGGAATCTGGTTCTTTTGGGGTTATAGTTGATGGTTGTTTCTGAGTTCCATCTCTATTACAGAACCGGACGTGAGAGTTTCTTCTCATCCAGCTCCTCACGAATCGCGAATAAAGGATTTCCAAATTTTGAATTTTCATCATTAAGTTAAGTAAGATAGAATATGAAAAAAATGAAGTGACTTTTATTTTTCTAACTAATCCTTATTCTGCCTTTTATCCTATTGCTTTTGCAATAAAAAAAGGTTTCGCGGGCGAATATTGACTCTTGCAATTTCTATTTCAGTTGGAGGGCTAATTCGTAACGTCTTAGATCTCAGAATAGATGAATTGATCTTCGGCTCATTCCGCCATCCTGACCAGTGAATCATTCATATTTTTTCCATAGAATCTTTTGCATTCACGGGTTCCGTCGTTCCCATCGCTTCTGACTTAATGGTTAGGTCCGAATTTTACAATGGAGCTCGTAAGAATAATAAAATAAAATGAGGGGCCATTCTTCTCAGTCTTTCTTGGCCCGAAGCTCTTGATTTTTCTTCTATATAATTGATTTATTTCATTAGGGTATGGATAACTCAGTATTCGTGCTTTATTACACTGCCTTTTGTGCGAGACCTTACATATTGGAATTTTAAATCGTTGCGATTCGTTTTCTCTCTTTCTCTCCTCCTTCCATTTATCCACATCTCTTTTATTTTGCTTTGCAACTTCTAATTTTTTTTGTTTATGCAAAAAAAAAAATGGCAGTTGCTACAAAGATATGACCTATATATCATATCGTGACTGGTTCTTTAGATCCAGATAATGCGAAGTTGATGAGTGGTTTAGGAGTTCTTCTCTAGTTATTAGTTCATACTACGGTCTGGTTTCATTCTACCCCTAAAAAATCAACGAGTCACACACTAAGCATAGCAATGAGAATTCTATCAAAAAGTCAATCGAATTTTTATTCAACCCTATAGGATTAAAGAATGAAGTATTAGAAATTAGACTTGCCCCCCTTTTTTTATTGACCAGAAAAAGAATGATCGAGGTTCTCTGTTCAATTACTGGTATCAAAGGGAAAGATATTTGAAAGGTTTATTTAGGCCTTGTCTAGAAATATCCAAATTTTTATGCCTAATACCCCATAGATGGTTCGAAATGGATAAGAACAATAATCTATTTTAGCTCGAATAGTTTGTCGGGGAACCCTTCCTTCTCTGATCCATTCGACACGTGCAATTTCCTTTCCGTCAATGCGCCCTGCAATTTGTACTTGAATTCCTTTTATATCTGCTTGTTTAGCTAATTCAATAGCTTTTTTCATTGCTTTTCGAAAAGAAACTCTACTCTTTATTTGTTCGGCTATAAATTCAGCAAGAATCTTAGGGTTTCCGTAAGGTTTTGCAATTCTTGTGATAGCAATGTTCAGTTTTCGGTTTACACAATTCAATTCTTTTTGTAGAATCATTTGTAATTCTTCGATTGCTCGCGGTCTATTATCTAATAAGAGATTTGGAAATCCCATAAAGATTTTGACGTGGATCAGATCGATTCCTTTTTGAATATCTATACGTGCAATTCCCTCGCCGCTATAGGGTGTTTTGACCATATTCTTTTGGAGAAAATTATCGATACAATCTCTTATTTTTTTATCTTCTTGTAGACTTTCAGAATAATTTTTTGGTTGTGAAAACCAAAGGGAATGATGACTTTGAGTTGTACCAAGTCTGAAACCAAGTGGATTTATTTTTTGTCCCATAAACCCCTCCGATCATAATATGGCATAGCTATAGAATTTTTTTTCCATCTCGTTTTTTTTAACAAATGGAGCTCCACAGATTCAGAATCGTCTAAAGAGATATCTTTCAGTACAATAGTTATATGGCAGGTGTGTCTTTTTATTGGATAACTACGTCCGCGAGCGCGAGGTTTGAATTTCTTTACGGGGGTCCCCTCATTCACTTCGGCTTTACTAATAACTAAATTGGCTTCATTGGAAGCCATAGTGTAACGAGCGTTTGCTGCTGCAGAATAAACCAATTTCCAAATTGGATAACTTGCTCGATAGGGCATGAGTTCTAATATCATAAGTGTTTCCTCATAGGAACGCCCGCGAATTTGGTCAACGACTCTTCGTGCTTTGTCAGCCGACATAGATATATGTCGACCTAAAGCGTATACTTCCGGTTTTTTCTTCTTTAGCACCTGGTACATAAAGTTTGCCTCCTACTACTGAATCATAAGCATCTATATATTTTTTTTCGTATTCACATTACCGACGAGATCTATTATCCCTTTTTGTGTGTCCTCGGAAATTTAAAGTCGATGCAAATTCTCCCAATTTGTGTCCTACCATATGATCCGTTATATAAATAGGCAGATGTTCTTTTCCATTATGGATGGCAATAGTATGACCAATCATTGTTGGTATAATGGTGGATCCCCGGGACCAAGTTTTTATTATTTCTTTTTCTGCTTTTCTGTTAAGCTTATCAATTTTTTTTAATAAATGATTAGCTACAAAGGGATTTTTTTTTAGTGAACGGGCCACGGCTTACTCCTATCTATCGATTTTTTTAAAGAAAGAAATTCGATTTTCTCTACTACTTACTACGGTGATGAAGCATGAACTTCGCACTATATTTATTCCCCTTTCTAGTTCTTCTTCCAAGTACGGCGCTCAAGAATGAACTTCGTACTATATTTCTTCCTCTTTCTAGTTTTTCTTCCAAGTGTAGGATAACCCCAGGGAGTTGTGGGTTTTTTTCTACCAATTGGGGCTTTCCCTTCACCACCCCCATGAGGATGGTCTACAGGGTTCATAGCTACCCCTCTTACTACAGGACGCTTACCTAGCCAACGCCTAGCTCCGGCTCTAGCCAAACTTTTCTGGCTCACCTCAGCATTACCCACTTTTCCGACTGTTGCTGAGCAGTTTTTGGATATCAAACGGACCTCTCCAGAAGGTAATTTTAATCTAGCAGATTTTCCCTCTTTTGCAATCAGTTTCGCTCCAGCACCCGCTGCTCTAGCTAATTGTCCACCCCTTCCAAGTGTGATTTCTATGTTATGTATATCCGTGCCTAGAGGTATTTCGGTCAAAGGTAGAGTATTTCCCGTTTTAATAGCAACTTCTGTACCAGAAACAATGGCATCTCCAATTAGAGCCTTCTCGGGCTGTAAAATATATCTCTTCTCACCATTCTCATAGTGTATGAGAGAAATGTATGCATTTCGATTAGGGTCGTATTCTATGGTTACAATTCTACCATATATGTCTTTTTGATTCCGTCGAAAATCTATTTTACGGTATAGACGTTTATGACCTCCCCCTCTATGCCTTGAGGTAATGACTCCTCTAGCATTACGACCTTTACCACAACGATGCTGTCCAGAGATCAACTTCTTTCCTAGAGTGCATTTCACTTGACCGTTTACGGTTCTATTGCGTATGTTCAGGATTTCAGTTTTGTATAATTGTCTCACCATGCGATTAATGATTCTTACTGATTAAAGTTATTTTCTTTCTAAGAAGGAGAATAGAATAACTCGGTTGAAGCGTAATGATCATACGTCTGTAATGCATTGTATATCCCATAACATAACGGGGCCCTTTCTTCTACGCTTTGCCGGAAGGCAATGACTATTCATAGCTATGACCTTGACACCAAAAAAGGGTTCGATCCAATGCTGGATTTCTCTCTTAGTTAACCCTGATTCGACATTCAAAGTATATGGAATTATCCCCGCTTACCGAAAACTTTTGTTTGTAAATAGTCGTTCGCCCATCCATAAATCGATTTTCTATAACATCTTAAGAATGCTAGTTCTTACTTTTCATCTAGTTCATATATATCTATCATGGGTTCGGTATTGACATCGATGCAATTTATGGGTTCGGTATTGACATCGATGCAATTTAGTGATATAATTTGAATGGGGTCGTGTGATATGGTTTTTCAAATAGGTTCTAAAATTCTAACAGGGGTGGATAGATGAGGATATTGGTAGGGATAGGGTCCGGAAAGTTTGCATCCAGTAGGAATTGAACCTACGACTTCACCAATTATGAGTTGGGCGCTTTAACCACTTAGCCATGGATGCTTAACAGGGACCCTACTCCCTAGTGCTACTACAATATAAATCAAATTCCATAGCCATATAAAGAATAAAGACTAAAGAATAAAGAATAAAATTTTTGTAAATTGTATAAACTCTCTCCTCTATACAGAGGAGGGCAAAAAAAACAGATATGAAAGAAAAAAATCCAAATGAAATTACATATTATAGAACACAAATTGCATCCATTATTATTATTATGCCTACTATGGCAGGAGGACCTATGCCTAGCCCGCAAGTCAAGTTCTGGATTCTAGAATTGAGAGAGGTAATGAGAGAGATCAAGAATTCTCACTATTTCTTAGATTCGTGGACACAATTCAATTCAGTGGGATCCTTGGTTTACATTTTTGTAGACCAAGAACGTTTTATAAAACTCTTTGACCCACGAATTTTGAGTATCTTACTTTCGCGCAATTTACAGGGTTCAACAAGGAATCGATATTTCACGATCAAGGGAGTAATGCTCTTTGTAGTAGTGGTCCTTATGTATCGTATTCACAATCGAAATATGGTGGAAAGAAAAAACCTCTATTTGACAGGGCTTCTTCCTATACCTATGAATTCCACTGGACCCAGAAATGGTCGATTAGAAGAATCCGTTGGGTCTTCCAATATCAATAGGTTGATTGTTTCGCTCCTGTATCTTCCTAAAGTAAAAAAGATCTCCGAGAGTTCTTTCCTGAATCCGAAAAAGAGTATCCCATTAACAAAAGGGGGTAGCATTCCTGAATCTAACAGGGGTTCAGAGAAAGATATCAAATATCTGGAGTTTCCTTTTGATTTGGATTCCATTAGTAATGAGGATTCGCGCACATTGATGAATCAAAGAAAGATTCAACAACTAAAAGAAAGATCGATTCCCTGGGATCCTTCCTTTCATCAAACGGAACGAGAAGAGATAGAATCAGACCGATTCCAGAAAGGCCTTTCTGGATATTCCTCAATGTCCCAGCTATTCACGGAACGCGAGAACCCGATGATGAATCATCTGTTTCCGGAAGAAATGGAAGAATTTCTTGGGAATGCTACAAGATCCGTTCGTTCTTCTTTCTCTGATAGATGGTCAGAATTTTATCTGGGTTCGAATCCTACGGAGAGGTCCACTAGAGATCATAAATTGTTGAAGAAACCTCTTTCTTTTTTCCGGCGATCGGAAAATCAAGAAATGATGAATCTATTCAAAATAATTACGTATTTACAAAAGACTGTCTCAATTCATTCTCTTTCATCAGATCGGGGATGTGGTATGGTTCTGAAGGATGACCTGGATATGGACAGTTCCAATAAGATTTTATTCTTTAACAAAAATCCATTTTTTGATTTATTTCACCGATTCCATGACCGGAACTGGGGAGGATACGCGTTACCCTACGATTTTGAATCAGAAGAGATATTGCAAGAAATGGCAGATGTATTTACTCTAGCAATAACCGAGCCGGATCTGGTGTATCATAAGGGATTTTCTTTTTCTATAGATTCGTACGGATTGGATAAAAAAAAATTCTTGAATGAGGTATTCAACGCCAGGGCCAAATCAATAAAGAAATCTTTATTGGTTCTGCCTCCTGTTCTTTTTCGTTATGAGGAGAGTGAATATTTGTTTCGAAGGATCAGACAAAAAAGGGTCTGGATCTCCTGCGGGAATGGTTTGGGACAAAAAATGGTGGTATTTGCTAGCAACAACATAATGGAAGCAGTCAATCAATATAGATGGATCCGAAATCTAATTCAAATCCAATATTATGGGTACATCAGAAATGTATTGAAGCCATTCTTTTTAATGAATAGATCCGATCGCAACTTCGAATATGGAATTCAAAGGGATCAAAACGGAAAGGATACTCTCACTCATGGAACTCTAATGAAATATATGATCAAACAAGATTCTGCATATATATACAAATGGTCCAATGGGATCAAGAGTTTCCAAGACCATTTGGAGCATTTCCTTTCTGAGCCGAAAAGCTTGCCGAAGATCCGTTTTCAAGTAATGTTTGATCGATGTCAAGTAATGTTTGATCAATGTCAAGTAATGTTTGATCGATGGTTTAATCGATGTCAAGTAATGTTTGATCGATGGTTTAATCGATGTCAAGTAATGTTTAATCGATGTCAAGTAATGTTTAATCGATGTCAAGTACTGTTTGATCGATGTCAAGTAATGTTTGATCGATTACGTATTAGTATTAATCAATTTTTGATTTTTTGGTCTGAGGTTACCAAGAAAGCAAATAAAAATGTGTATACGTTAATTCGTTTGTTACGTCCTTTTGTTTTGGCCAAGTTGGACGAGTTGAAGAAGTTACTTCGTTTTTACTTTTCCCTCCAGTCACTTCGTTTCTTTTGGATCAAGTCACTTCGTTTTTTGCCCAAGTTGCTTTTATTCTTGTCTAACTCACTTCCCCTTTCCTGTGTCAGTTTTGGTAATACCCCCATTCATAGGTCCGAAATCTACATCTATGAATTGAAAGGTCCGAATGATCAACTCTGCAATCAATTGTTAGAATCGAGAGATTTTCATTTTGTTCATTTGAAAAAATTGAATCCCTTCTTATTGGATGATGATGGTACTTCGAAATTCTTGATCAAGGGAGGAACAATCTCACCATTTTTGTTCAAAAAAATACCAAAGCGGATGATTGACTCATTCCATACTAGAATGAGGAAATCCTTTGATAACAAGGATTCCTATTTCTCAAGGATATTCCACGATCAAGACAATTGGCTAAATCCTGGGAAACCATTTCACAGAAGCTCATTGATATCCTCTTTTTTGAAAGCAAATCGATTTCGATTCTTGAATAATCCGCATCACTTCGGCTTCTATTGTAACACAAGATTTCCCTTTTCTGTGGAAACGGTTCGTAATAAGAATTCAGATTTTCTATATGGGCAATTTCTCAATATCTTGTTCCTTCGCAAGAAAATCTTTTCTTTGTGCGTTGGTAAAAAAAAACATGTTTTTTGGGGGAGAGCTACTATTTCACCAATCGAGTCACAAGTATCTAACATATTCATACCTAACGATTTTCCACAAAGTGGGGACGAAGGCTATAACTTGGACAAATCTTTTCATTTTCTAAGTCGACTCGATCCTCGTAGAGCTATTTCTTCGATCGTAGATACTTCTGGAACACCTCTAACAGAGGGACAAATAGTCAAATTTGAAAGAACTTATTGTCAACCTCTTTCAAATCTGAATCTATCTGATCCAGAAGGAAAGAGTTTTCATGAGTATCCCAATTTGAATTCAAATAGAAATATCGATTTGATTCACATTCTATATTCTAAGAAAGATTTCCCATCTGAAAAAAGTAAAAAACAGAGCCTTTGTCGAAATAAATCGAAAACCTTTCAACGAGATAGGGCTTTTTCAATTCTCTCAAAAAAATGGAATCTATTCCAAACACATATGCCAAGCTTCTTTACTTGGACAGGGTACAAATATGTAAATTCGATATTTTTAGATACTTTTTCAGACCTATTGCTAATACTAAGTAGCAGTGTATCTGATATTATGGGTATACCATGGCGTCAGACAAAGATAGTTTTTAGTGAGATCTTGAGGGAAAGTATTAAGGATGTTGTGCAAAAAGAAGGAATGAGGAGCCGCGGAAAGATTCGTCGAAAAAAGAAGCTGTCGTTGATATCGCCACATGCACAAAAATACAATGAATTATTCTATTCAACCCTTTTCCTTATTCTTGTTGCTGGATATCTCGTTTCGATACATCTTTTCTTTGTTTCCCGGTCCTTTAGTGAGTTACAGACAGAGTTAGAAAAGGTCAAATCTTTGATGATTCCACCATCTAGGATTGAGATTGAGTTGCGAAAACTTCTAGATAAGTATCCTACGTCTGAACCGAATTCTTTCTGGTTAAAGAATCTCTTTTTAGTTGTTCTGGAACTATTAGTAGATTTCTTAGAAGAAATACGAGGTTTTGTTTTTGGCGGCAACATGTCAATACGTTTTCAGAAGAAATATTTGAATCTCAGTGTCATCGATCTCATACCAATTCCCATCAATCGAATCGCTTTTTCTATAAATACGAGACATCTAAGTCATACAAGTAAAGAGATCTATTCATTGATAAGAAAAAGAAAAAACGTGAACGGGGATTGGATTGATGATAAAATAGAATCCTGGCTCGCGAACAGTGATTCGATTCATGAGGAAGAAAGAAAATTCTTGGTTCAGCTCTCCGCCTTAACGACAGAAAAAAGAATTCTATTGAGTCTGACTCATAGTGATCATTTATCAAAGAATGACTCTGGTTATCAAATGATTGAACAACCGGGAGCAATTTACTTACGATACTTAGTTGACATTCATCAAAAGCATCTAATGAATTATGAGTTCAATACATCCTGTTTAGCAGAA